CGAATAAATACATTATGTCAGAATTTCGAACTTCTCTGTCTCAAATCTTTCTTGTTTCCTTATTTATTACCTGTTTATATTATTTAGGAAGAATACCACCACTTTTTTTTAATAATAAATTATTAGAAATTCAAGAAAGGGGTGAACTAGATAAAAAAAGAAAAATCGATGTCGAAAGAAATTTGCAACCCGCAGGAACTAAAAAAAAAAGATCCACTAAAAAAGATCTTTTTGCTGATCTTTTTTCAAAACAAAAGCAGTATTTGTACAAGATCACCAAGGAAAAAAAGAATTTCGGACTTGTTCAAAAACCTCTTATAAGCATTCTTTTCAATTATAAACGATGGAATCGTCCATTTCGATATATAAAAAATAATCGATTTGAAAATATCATAAAAAATGAAAGTTCAGAATTTTTTTTTCATACATGTGAAAGTGATGGAAAAGAAAGAATATCTTTTACGTATCCACAAAACTTATCGACTTTTCATAAAATGATGGAAACAAAAATTTATTTATTCACAAGAATAAAAATTTTCTATGATGAATTGTCGAATTATTGGAATCATACTAATGAAGAAAAAAGAAAGAAACTAAGCAATGAATTTATAAATAGGGCAAAAATTCTAGATAACGAATTTATTCCCCTGGATATATTCGAAAAACGAATTAGATTGTGTAATGATGAAACTAAAACAAAATACTTAACTAAAATATATGATCCGTTTTTGAGGGGACCATTTCGTGGACGAATCGAAAATTGTTTTTCATTCTTAATCAAAAATGACAAAACTTACAAAAAAAATGAAATTTTGATAAATAAACTTCACGGTATCCTTCATATTAATAATAATATTTATACAGAATTTGAACAGAAACTAAATACATTTGATAAAAAATCATTAGTAAATGCATTTTTTTTTTTTAATCTAATTAATAAATTTTCGAAAAAATCAGTATCAAGCTTATTGAATTTTGAAGCACTTTATTTATTTCCAAAACATGAACAAGAAAAATTGTATTCCGACGAAAAAAATCAAATCAAATTTTTATTTGATGCAATTCGAACTGATCTGAACAATAAAACAATAGTAAATAAAAATAGAAAAAAATGTATTGAAATAAAGGAAATTACTAAAAAAGTTCCTCGATGGTCATACAAATTTATTGATGAATTAGAACAACTGGAGGGAAAAAATGAAGCCGAAAATTTTCAGATTCGTTCTAGAAAAGCTAAACGTGTAGTGATCTTGACTAAAGATTTACTGAAAAACGATACTTATAGCAATACTAGGGATAGAGAGACTAATAAAACTGAAAAAACAAAAAACGAATTAGCTTTAATACGTTATTCCCAACAACCGGATTTTCGGCGAGACATAATAAAAGGATCTATACGTGCTCAAAGGCGTAAAACAGTTACTTGGAATTTTTTTCAAAGAACTGTGAATTCCCCCCTCTTCTTGGACAAAATTGAGAAATCCTTGTTCTTTTTTTTTGATAATTTCAAGTCAATGAAAATTTTTCCTATATTCAAAAATTGGATAGGAAAAAAGATAGAATTTGAAATTTATGATTATACGGAAGAAGAAAAGACAAAAGAAAGTGAGAAAGAAGAGGAGAACAAAAAAGAAAGAAACGAAAAAGAGCAACAAAAACGTATAGACATAGCGGAAGCCTGGGACAACATTATATTTGCTCAAGTAATAAGAGGTTTTTTATTAATAACCCAATCAATTCTTAGAAAATATATTCTATTACCTTCATTGATAATAACTAAAAATATCGTTCGTATGATATTTTTTCAATTTCCCGAATGGTCAGAAGATTATAGGGATTGGCGGAGAGAAATGTATATTAAATGTACCTATAATGGTGTTCAATTATCCGAAAAAGAATTTCCCCAAAAATGGCTAACAGATGGTATTCAAATAAAGATCTTATTTCCCTTTCGTCTAAAACCTTGGCACAGATCTAAGCTACGATCCACTGAAAGGGAAAAAGATAGAATAAAAAAAAAAAAATTGAAAAAAAAAAACTTCTGTTTTTTAACAATTTGGGGAAGAGAAGTTGAATTACCCTTTTCTGGTTCTTCAAAAAATCGATTTTCATTTTTTGATCCTATTTTTAAAGAACTCAAAAAAAAAATGAAAAAATTGAAAAAATATTTTTTTTTAGTTCTAAAAGTTTTATATGAAAGAACAAAATTGTTTCTAAATATCTTAAAACAAACAGCAGAATGGATTATCAAAAGTATTCTATTTCTAACTAAAAAAATAAAAAAAAAACTCTTAAATTTTAATTTGCTATTTATATTTAGTAGATTGAAAAAAATAGATGAATTGAGTGAAAACAAAAAAAATTCAACAATTGACAAAAATAATCCAATGATTTTTGAATCAACTATTCCAATTCAATCTATAAATTTGGAAAATTATTCATTGACAAAAAAAAAAATAAAAGATCTGAATGCTAAAACAAAAACAATTATAAAACAAATAGAAAAAATGACAAAAAAAGAAAAGAAAAAGGGACTTTTCATTTCAGAGATAAATATTCATTCGAAGAAAACAACTCATAATACTAAAAGATTCGAAGTAGAAAAAAATATTTTGCAGATAGTACAAAGAAAAAATGTTCGATTAATTCGTAAATCCTATTATTTTTTAAAATTTTTCATGAAAAGGGTATACATAGATATTTTTCTATATATCATTAATATTCCCAAGATCAATATACAACTTTTTCTTGAATCAACAAAAATTATAAAGAAATCCATTTATAATAATGAAATAAATCCCGAAAGAACTGATAAAATGAATCAAAGTATAATTCAATTTATTTCGATTATACACGAATCTTATAATACTAAAAACACGTATTCACAAAATTTTTGTGACGTCTCCTTTTTGTCACAAGCATATGTATTTTTAAAATTATCACAAACCGAAGTTATTAACATATATAAGTATAAGTTAAGATCGGTTTTTCAATATCATGAAAGATTTTGTTTTCTTAAGAATGAAATAAAAAATGATTTTTTTGGAATACAAGGAATATTTCATTCCAAATTAAAACATAAGAACACTACCAATTCTGTAATAAATCAATGGACAAATTGGTTAAAGGGTCGTTATCAATATGACTTATCTCAAAGCAAATGGTCTAGATTAGTACCACAAAAATGGAGAAAAATAAGTCGTGTAACTCAAAATAAAGATTTAACCAAATGTCATTTATATGACAAAAACCGATTCATTTTTTATAAAGAACAACAAGTAGGCTCATTAAAAATAAAAAAAAAAATGAAAAAACAATATAAATATGATCTCTTATCCTATAACTCTATTAATTATGTGGATAATAAAGACTCATATATTTATGCATATAGATCACCTTTTCAAGCAAATAAAAAGCAAAAGATTTCTTGTAATTACAACACGCATAAAAAAAAAAAATTTGATAAAATGAGTAATATCTCTATCAAGCATTATACAGAAAAAGATGTTATTATAGATATGAAAAAAAATCTGGATAGAAAATATTTTGATTGGATGGGAATTAAGGTAGAAATACTAAATCGTTCCATATCAAATCCTATATTTTGGTTATTTTCAAAATTTTTGATATTTCAAAATGCATATAGAAGTAAGCCGTGGAACATACCAATCAAATTACTTTTTTTCCATTTTGATTTAAATCAAAATGCTCGTGAAAATGAAAATAACATTACTAGAAAAAAAAGAGTAATAGATAATTTTATACCATCGAAAAAAAAAAAATCTCCCGAATTCGAGTTAGAGACTTTAAATCTAGCAAAAATAGAATACACGGGTCGCGCAAATCTTGAATCATCTCTCTCAAATCAAGAAAAAGATATTCAAAAAGATTTTGCGAAATCAAAGAGTAAAAAAGATAGTAAAAGTATAAAGAAAAAGAAGGACAAGATGGAAGCTGAACTTAATTTGTTACTAAGAAAGTTTTTGAATGTTAATTTGAACTGGAAGAATTTCTTAGGTCCAAAAATATTGCAAAATGTCAAAGTATATTGTCTTCTGGTTAGATTGAAGAATTTCAGAGGACTTTCTATAGCCTCCATTCAAAGGGGAGAACTAGATCTAGATATCATGATGATTCAAAAGGATTTTACTTTTCCAAGCTTGAGAAAAAATAAAAAACAAAATAGAAACAAAAAAGAAATATTTATTATCGAACCAGTTCGCTTGTCTAGAAAAAACAATCCAATTTTTTTTTTGTATCAAACCATAGGTATTTCATTAATTCATAAGAATAAGTACAAAATTTATCAAAGAAACTCAGAAAAAAGTCATGTTGATAAGAAAAATTTTGATAAATCCATTACAAGAATAAGAGATGAAAAGATAAGAAAAAAAGAAGAAAAAAAAAATTATGATTTGCTTATTCCTGAAAATCTTTTATCCACTAGACGTCGTAGAGAATTGAGAATTCTAATTTGTTTAAATCCTAGGAGTCAAAATAGTACACAGAATAGAAACACAAATTTTTACGCCGAAAATAAATACTTTCAAGTTTTGACTAAAAAAAGAAAAGATCTTGACATAGAAAAAAAAAAACTAATGAATTTCCAAATTTTTCTTTGGCCGAATTATAGATTCGAAGACTTAGCTTGCATAAATCGTTATTGGTTTAATACCCATAATGGAAGCCGTTTCAGTATAATAAGGATACATATGTATCCTCGATTGAAAATTCGTTAATTGAAATTGAATTTGTCTTCTATTTATCATAATATAGATCTGGTATATGAAGATAAATTGATATATACATAACATAAATGCAGAAACCCATTGTAGCATTGATACTAATTCAATGATGTATACATTAGATTGAAAAAAAATCAACAAAATTTTCTTTTTTTAAGTATATAATTTTTATTTGGTGAATTCATAAATCTAGTATCTTTTATATCTATTTAAATGGGATTGATTAATAAGAAAGAATTAACTCGATTAAAAAAATCGGGAATTTTAAAGTAAGTTCATATTTCTATACAAAATTAAAAATTCCTTTCATTACTATTACTGATCAATAAAAATATTTTTTATAAAAAGCGAGGGAAAGAGGAAAGCTTTCATTTCATTTTTATGTTTTATGGTAAAAAATTCATTTATACCAGTTATTTCACAAGAAAAAAAAGAAGAAAATCCGGGATCAGTTGAATTTCAAGTATTTAATTTAACCAATAAGATACGAAAACTTACTTCACATTTTGAATTGCACCGAAAAGACTATTTATCTCAAAGAGGTTTACGTAAAATTCTAGGAAAACGGCAACGACTACTGTCTTACTTGTCAAGGAAAAATAGAGTACGTTATAAAAAATTAATAAATCAGTTTGATATTCGGGAGTCACAAATTCGTTAATTTGAAGAGTCATTTTCAATTATTCGATTTATTAGATCTTGAATTTTGATGAACTTTTCTTTAAGCGATTCATGGAAGAATGAATCGAGGAAAACCTATGAATATCCCAGCTACAAGAAAGGACCTCATGATAGTAAATATGGGTCCTCACCACCCATCAATGCATGGTGTTCTTCGACTTATTCTTACTCTCGATGGTGAAGATGTTATTGATTGTAAACCAATATTGGGTTATTTACACAGAGGGATGGAAAAAATTGCGGAAAACCGAACAATTATACAATATCTACCTTATGTAACACGTTGGGATTATTTAGCTACTATGTTCACAGAAGCAATAACTGTAAACGGACCAGAACAGTTGGGAAATATTCAAGTACCGAAAAGAGCCAGCTATATCCGAGTAATTATGTTGGAGTTGAGTCGTATAGCTTCTCACCTACTGTGGTTGGGACCTTTTATGGCCGATATTGGTGCACAAACCCCTTTCTTCTATATTTTCAGAGAAAGAGAATTAATATACGATCTATTCGAAGCTGCAACAGGTATGAGAATGATGCATAATTTTTTTCGTATCGGGGGGGTAGCGGCTGACCTACCTCATGGTTGGATAGATAAATGTTTTGAATTCTGTGATTATTTTTTAACAAAGATTCTTGAATATCAAAAACTTATTACACGAAATCCTATTTTTTTAGAACGGGTTGAGGGAATCGGCATTGTTGATGGAGAGGAAGTAATAAATTGGGGTTTATCAGGACCAATGCTTCGGGCTTCCGGAATACAATGGGATCTACGTAAAGTTGATAATTATGAATGTTATGATGAATTTGATTGGGAAGTTCAATGGCAAAAAGAAGGAGATTCGTTGGCTCGTTATTTAGTTCGAATTGGTGAAATGACGGAATCCATAAAAATTATTCAAGAGGCTTTGGAACGAATTCCCGGGGGGCCATATGAAAATTTAGAAATTCGATGCTTTGATAGAGAAAAGGAGCGAGAATGGAATGATTTTGAATATCGATTTATTAGTAAAAAACCGTCTCCGACTTTTGAATTGCCGAAACAAGAACTTTATGTAAGAGTTGAGGCTCCCAAGGGAGAATTAGGAATTTTTCTAATAGGAGATCAAAATGGTTTTCCTTGGAGATGGAAAATTCGTCCACCGGGTTTTATCAATTTGCAAATTCTTCCTCAATTAGTTAAAACAATGAAATTGGCCGATATTATGACAATACTAGGTAGCATAGACATCATTATGGGAGAAGTTGATCGTTGAAATGATAATTGATATAACAGAAATACAAGATATCCATTTTTTTTTCAGATTGGAATCTTTTAAAGAGATATATGGAATTCTATGGATATTTGCTCCTATTTTTATTCTTGTATTGGGAATTACAATAAGTGTACTAGCAATTGTATGGTTAGAAAGAGAAATATCTGCAGGGATACAACAGCGTATTGGACCTGAATACGCCGGTCCTTTTGGAGTTCTTCAAGCTTTAGCAGACGGAACAAAACTACTCTTCAAAGAGAATCTTATTCCATCTAGGGGAAATATTCGTTTATTCAGTATCGGGCCATCCATATCAGTCATATCAATTATAATAAGCTATTCAGTAATTCCTTTTAGCTATAACTTTGTTTTATCTGACCTCAATATCGGTGTTTTTTTATGGATTGCTATTTCAAGTATTGCTCCCATTGGACTTCTTATGTCAGGATATGGGTCGAATAATAAATATTCCTTTTTGGGTGGTCTACGAGCTGCTGCTCAATCGATTAGTTATGAAATACCATTAACTCTATGTGTGTTATCAATATCTCTACGTGCGATTCGTTGAGACAGAAGTTTTTCGATACTATTGTTATACTACTCTTTTTTTTTCTATTTATTTCTATTTATAGTATTTTATATTCATAGTAAAGGAAGATAATTGAATATATATACTCATTATTCTTTTTATTCTTTTTCAAAGTTCGTATTGAAGAATTTAATTAGATAGTTATATGAGTGAAATAAAACAGCTTCTACTAAATATTAATTTATAAATACTATTAGTTATTAATAAATAGTATTAAAGATTTAAATTTGCAGTAAAAATATTGAGTCTCATTTTCCATGTATAAGAATTAAGTGAAAAAAAAAAAATTGAAAAAGTAAAAGGGGTCATTTACCTCAATTACCCCAAGGTTGGTTGATTAGTCATCCTGTCTTGAAGCGGGCACAAAAGAAAGAACCATTTTTCTTATGAGTTTTTGTTATCATTTGTATAAATTCTAATATTATACATGTATTAACAATTAACAATAAAGGGTTTAATAAAAAAAATGAATGGATGGTTAGAAACACTAAGATACACAAAGGATTAGTAATGCGGATTTTAAAAAATATCCAAAAAAGCATATTTATGCATAATAGAAAAAAGAATACTAATTGGGGCTTTAAATTGGTAGAAAAAATTAGGTAGTACTCCCCACAATTCCGATCCAGAGTATGTTCGCATCCATTGATTAAATAAATGACTATCAGGAACGAAATAATCCTTTAATTTTTTTTTGAGTCCCTTTATTACTTGCACAAAAAAGAAAAATAGGATAAGAACAAAAAAAAGTGATCCCCCCCCCTTTTTTTTTCTTATATGTATATTCATGGATATAGAATTCATGTCATAATTCAGAAAACGAATGTATAATTCTTTTTCGTAATCAAAAACGATGGAGAAGTTAGTTATAATTTTAAAATTCTATTCTATAATAGAAAGAAAAGAGTATTTTATTAAAAATTCGGTTAGGTTATTACTCAACAAATTCAAATTATGATTTTTTTTTAGGGATGAGATCAATTCAGAAGTACCTTTTGTATCTTTTATTTATTAAATTTGAAAATGTATTTTTCTTTATTATTATTTATTAATTATTTTTTTTTATTAAAAAAGCAGAACAGACAGAATTGAATTAGTCTAATTTAGAACCGTCCGAGAAATTCGAATCTTATATATCTTAGGAATATATCAATAGATAAAAAATCGGCCCGGTCCTTAGATTTAGTTAAGGCTTTCAAGGAGCCGTATGAGTGAAAATCTCATGTACGGTTCTGTAATAGAGATGGGAACAGTAATGTTATCACCGACTAAAATTATCTAACAGTTTAAGTACAGTTGATATAATTGATGCCCAATCAAAATATGGTTTTTGGGGATGGAATTTGTGGCGTCAGCCTATAGGTTTCATCGTTTTTCTAATTTCTTCCTTAGCAGAATGTGAAAGATTACCTTTTGATTTACCAGAAGCGGAAGAAGAATTAGTAGCAGGTTATCAAACCGAATATTCGGGTATCAAATTTGGTTTGTTTTACATTGCTTACTATTTAAACCTATTAATTTCTTCTTTGTTTGTAACTATTCTTTACTTAGGTGGTTCGAATATTTCTATTCCGTACATATTCGTTTCTGAATTTTTTGAAATAAATAAAACATATGGAGTTTTTCTAACAACAATTGGTATCTTTATTACACTAGCTAAAACTTATTTGTTCTTATTCGTTTCTATCACAACAAGATGGACTTTGCCTAGGTTAAGAATAGATCAATTATTAAATTTTGGTTGGAAGTTTCTTTTACCCATTTCTCTCGGTAATCTATTATTAACAACTTCCTTTCAGCTGTTTTCACTATAAAAAGTTAACCTTCTATATTACTTGTCTCAAACAAGAGAAAGAAATAAAAAAATATTCAGAGATATTCACGATATGTTTTTTATGATAACTGGATTTATGAATTATGGTCAACAAACAGTCCGAGCTGCGAGGTACATTGGTCAAAGTTTCATGATTACCTTATCTCACGCAAATCGTTTACCTGTAACTATTCAATATCCTTATGAAAAAATAATTACATCGGAACGTTTTCGCGGTCGAATACATTTTGAATTTGATAAATGCATTGCTTGTGAAGTATGTGTTCGTGTATGTCCCATAGATCTACCCGTTGTTGATTGGAAACTGGAAACTGATATTCGAAAGAAACGATTGTTTAATTACAGTATTGATTTCGGAATCTGTATATTTTGTGGTAACTGTATTGAGTATTGTCCAACAAATTGTTTATCAATGACTGAAGAATATGAACTTTCAACTTATGATCGTCACGAATTAAATTATAATCAAATTGCTTTGGGCCGTTTACCGGTGTCAGGAATTGATGATTATACAATTCGAACAATTCAAATAAAATTAAGTTCTTTTAAAAAAAAAAATTATTTTAAAAACGAAAATCATATAAATCAAATTCTATTCTATATATATTAATAATAGGATTTTGTATAATAAGAAAAAAATTGTATAATAAGAAAAGAAACTTTATTAAAAAAAATATTATAGAAAAAAAATGAATAAATATTTTCTATTTTTTATATTAGAAATAGATATTTTTATATTTTAGATTCGATATTCTATTAGTAGAAATATTTTAGAAATATTAAACATATTCTCTAAATATTATTTCTATATATATATATAGACTTTTGTTTTTGTATAGTTTCAAATGTTTTTGTATAGTTTCAAAATACTCTTTCATATAAAGAATGGAATAACATTGATCTTATAAATTCTACTTATAACAATTAAGACTTTTTATTTGAGTATTTAATTGAATTCAATGCGGAGAAAAATTTGTGGTATTTCATATATACTTTTTTTTCCTGGTCATATCAATAAGGTCATGAGATTTCGATTAATTTATCTCTTATTTTAAATAGAATGGATTTGCCTGAACCGATACATGATTTTCTTTTAGTCTTTTTGGGATCGGGTCTTATATTAGGAAGTGTAGGAGTAGTCTTACTTATCAACCCAATTTTTTCTGCTTTTTCATTGGGATTAGTTCTTGTTTGTATATCCTTATTCTATATTTTATCAAACTCCCATTTTGTAGCTGCATCACAGCTACTTATTTACGTAGGCGCTATAAATGTTTTAATCATATTTGCTGTAATGTTCATGAATAGTTCAGAATATTACCAAGATTTTAGTCTTTGGACTGTTGGGGATGGGATTACTTTGATGGTTTGTACAAGTATTTTTTTTTCACTAATAACTACTATTCCAGATACATCATGGTACGGTATTATTTGGACTACAAGACAAAATCAGATTATAGAGCCAGATTTGATAAGTACTAGCCAACAAATTGGAATTCATTTATCAACAGATTTTTTTCTTCCATTTGAACTAATTTCAATAATTCTTTTAGCTGCCTTGATAGGTGCAATTATCGTGGCTCGCCAATAAGAAATTTTTATAAATATAAATAGAAATTCGATTTTGTTTGATTTTCTCACAATTTTATTTCCGTTGAATTCTATGTGAACGTGAAATAGTATTTCTCTACAAAATCCTTTTTGTATTGCCAATATATTTCTTTTGTTGTAGGCTTGTTATATTCTTTAGTCGATCGAATCCATTGAATTCTTGTTCATATTGAAATGAATCAAAATTGATAAGGAGTTGGTCAATGATGTTCGAGCATGTACTTATTTTGAGTGCTTTTTTATTTTCTATAGGTATCTATGGATTAATCACGAGCCGAAATATGGTTAGAGCCCTTATGTGTCTTGAACTTATGCTGAATGCAGTTAATATAAATTTCGTAACCTTTTCTGATTTTTTTGATAGTCGCCAATTAAAAGGAAATATTTTTTCAATTTTTGTTATAGCTATTGCAGCCGCTGAAGCAGCTATTGGACCAGCTATCGTTTCCTCAATTTATCGTAACAGAAAATCAATCCGTATCAATCAATCGAATTTGTTGAATAAATAGTATTAATCATAATAAATAAGAAAAAGCAAAATTTTGAATAGTGTAATATTTATCAATTTAAATTAGTATGTATTATTTAGTATGTATGATAGATAACTTATGATCATGTTTGTGAAAATAAATATAAGAAATCAAAGTATCTTGGTCCTATTCTCTTGAATTGATCTATAAGTCGATTTTGATTAGCAAAATTCTGATAAATCATTGATTCATCTGGTGTCTAAATATATAATATATAATTCATTTACGAATTTACTAGATCGAAATTTGGAATTTTTGATGTTCAAAGATTACTATAGATCCAATGTCACATTCAGTAAAGATTTATGATACATGTATAGGATGTACTCAATGTGTCCGAGCCTGCCCTACAGATGTATTAGAAATGATACCTTGGGACGGATGTAAAGCTAAACAAATTGCATCTGCCCCAAGAACAGAGGACTGTGTTGGTTGTAAGAGGTGTGAAGCCGCCTGTCCGACGGATTTCTTAAGTGTTCGAGTTTATTTATGGCATGAAACAACTCGAAGCATGGGTCTAGCTTATTGATACGTTTCAAAAAACACTACACAAATACGTTTTTTTACTGGCAAAAACCCGCGCTCAAAATAGAAATTCTTTTCTATTTTGAGCGCGGGTTTTTCTGGTCTTCTGGTCTAAGTATATCTATCTTATTTTTATCACGAATTATTTTCCTTGGTTAACAATAGTTGTAGTTTTGCCAATAGCAGGGGGTTCCTTAATTTTCTTATTTCCTCATAAAGGAAATAAGAAAATTAGATGGTATACTGTTTGCATATGCTTAATGGATCTCCTTCTAATAACCTATGCATTTTGTTATCATTTAGAATTGGATGATCCACTAATCCAATTGACAGAGAATTCTAAATGGATCAATTTTTTTGACTTTTATTGGAGGTTGGGAATAGATGGACTCTCTCTAGGACCCATTTTATTGACGGGATTTATCACCACTTTAGCTACTTTAGCAGCTCAGCCGATTACTCGAGAATCTCCATTTTTTTATTTCCTGATGTTAGCAATGTATAGCGGTCAAATAGGACCATTTGTTTCTCGAGACATTTTACTTTTTTTTCTCATGTGGGAATTAGAATTAATTCCCGTTTATCTACTTTTATCTATGTGGGGGGGAAAGAAACGTTTGTATTCAGCTACAAAATTCATTTTGTACACCGCGGGAAGTTCTATTTTTTTATTAATAGGAATTCTGGCTATGGGTTTATATGGTTCTAATGAACCAACATTAAATTTTGAATTATTAACTAATCGATCGTATCCCATGGCGCTGGAAATAATATTCTATATAGGATTTTTTATTGCTTTTGCTGTCAAATCACCAATTATACCCTTACATATATGGTTACCAGACACCCACGGGGAGGCACATTACAGCACTTGTATGCTGTTAGCTGGAATCTTATTAAAAATGGGAGCATATGGGTTGGTTCGAATTAATATGGAATTATTATCCCGCGCTCATTCTATATTTTGCCCCTGGTTAATGCTATTAGGTTCAATTCAAATAATCTATGCAGCTTCAACATCTCTTGGTCAACGTAATTTAAAAAAAAGAATAGCCTATTCCTCGGTATCTCATATGGGTTTCTTAATTATAGGAATTGGTTCTATAAGCGATACGGGACTTAATGGGGCTATTTTACAAATAATCTCTCATGGATTTATTGGCGCTGCACTTTTTTTCTTGGCGGGAACTAGTTATGATAGACTACGTCTTCTTTATCTCGACGAAATGGGCGGAATAGCTATCCCAATGCCAAAAATATTTATGATTTTCACTATCCTATCGATGGCTTCTCTTGCATTGCCAGGCATGAGCGGTTTTGTTGCAGAATTGATCGTTTTTTTTGGAATAATTACCAGCCAAAAATATCTTTTAGTGACAAAAATACTAATCATTTTTGTAACAGCAATTGGAATGATATTAACTCCTATTTATTTATTATCTATCTTACGGCAAATGTTCTATGGATACAAACTTTTTAATACGCCAAACTCTTATTTTTTTGATTCTGGACCGCGAGAATTATTTATTTCAATTTCTATCCTTATACCCGTAATATGTATTGGTATTTATCCGGATTTCATTTTCTCATTTTCGGCTAATAAAGTTGAGGCTATTCTATCTAATTTTTTATAGATGGTTGTTATGAATAAAGAAAATCGAAAAATAAAAAAATAGAAAGAAATCTTATGTACAAGAAAAAAATGAATTTGAATTATAATTGAATATGTTTGTTGTTTGTGAGAACCCCTTGAATCACTACTCTATTACTTGATTTAAAGGGTTCTCGATAATTTATTGGACGTTTTCTTCGTATATATATTAATTTCGAATTGAATTTTTGAGAATCTTATTATAAATCTGATTATATATATTATATATATTATTCTTTCGATATTTGAGTTGTATTTGTGAAGTTTTTTTGTTGACTTCAATTCAATTAGATGTAAATGAACCATAACTATGTAATCCTATTCCTAATAAATTTATCCCCAAATAACATACCCAAATTATAAGAAAGCCCATAGAAGCCACTACTGAAGAATTTACATTTTCTTCCAATTTGTTATTTTTTTTAGTATGTAAATAAATTGCGAATATAGTCCAAGTAATAAAAGCCCAAGTTTCCTTTGGATCCCAATTCCAATATGATCCCCAGGCCTCATTAGCCCATACTGCTCCTGAAATAATACCTATTGTTAAAAAGAGAAAACCTAGACTAATAATACGGTAAACCCAACGATCCAATTGTTGAATAAATTGATACCTGGAATAATTTATCGAAAAAGAAATTTTTTGCAAAACATTATTTCTTTCATTCATATTCATGTATATGATTTCAGCAAAGGAAAGTGATTCATTTATTAAAAAATAAAAATTCTTGCTTTTACAAAAAATTTGTATGAGTTCTCGAAATGTAATGACTAAAATAGCCACCGATAATAATGATCCACATAAAAGAGTTGCATAACCCAATATCATCATACTTACGTGCATAATTAACCAATGGGATTGTAGAGCAGGTACTAATATTACGGATTCATGCATTTCGGTTAAAAGTCCCGAAGTAGCAAAGCCTTGGGTAAAAATAACACTTGGTGTGATTATTGTATTTAAATAATTGTTTTTTTGCTTTTTGAACCATGGAATCATATAAAAAATGGAAAAATTCCATGAAAGAAAGATTAATGATTCATATAAATCACTAAATGGTAAATGGCCCGAAAAAATCCAACGAGTAACTAACAATCCCGTTATACCGAAAAACGTTATTATCATGCCGTTTTTGCATGAATCATATAATACTACAATCTCATTTACTAATAAAGTTATCAAATGAATTGAAATTAAAATCGATATGACTGAAAATGATATATGAGTTAATATATGCTCTAAAGTTGAAAATATCATATATATAAATAATGGAAAAAGTCCGAATACGTAGGAATAGAAATAAGAATTGAATTCATTATAACATTTCTTCTTTTTTTAGAAGATAAGATGTCATGCCGCTACTCGGACTCGAACCGAGATGCTCTAGCACTGCTTCCTAAGAGCAGCGTGTCTACCAATTTCACCATAGCGGCTTACGCGAAATAATAATAATCCATTTTTAGTTAATTGTCTAGATTTAAAGAATCAATTAAAGTGCAATATTTTTTTCCTAAATATTCAAAAAATTAATGAAAGAAGTCCATTAGAATCTATTAAAATTATATAATAATAAGAAAATGAATAAAATAATAATAGCTCTTTATGTAGTTATAAATGACTCATTTATTTTTTATTTCATTTTCTGAATATAAAGAAATCCATTTCGATTTTTTCATTGAAAAAAAAAAAAAATGAATTTTTAGATCAAAAACGCAACACTACATTTAAAGAATTTTTTTATTTAGGATATCCTAAATAAAAAAATTCTATTAGTATTTAGTATTAAAGAATATTCTTTAAATTTAAATAAAGTTAATTAAGATTATTCTAACGTTTGTATTTGTTACAAAAAAAACTTTTTGAATTCCCCGTAAAAATCGATTGCGCTAATGAAAAAGCTTTCAATGTTGTCCAATATCCCCTCCTTTTCCAAAAATTGTTTCGAATGATTTTTTTTGATATAGATGTGCGCTTTTTTGGAACTGCCATCTAATTAGTTTCGTTTTTTCATTATTATAGTCTTATGTGAAACACATTTGATTTTTGTTTTCTGTAAATGAAAAGGAATTATTCTTAATATATCCATATCTTTTTATCTATCTTAATTCCCTTTCTTTTCTTTTTTTTTTTTTCTATCTTAGAAAAAAAACATTCAATATTATAACCCTTTATCCTAAATTTTTCCTAATATGAATATTTTTTTTTTTTTTCTAAGGGAAAAGAATCAATTAGTTCAAAAATAAACTAATCTTTTTGAGTTTCTGAAAAAAAAAATTATTGAGTTATGTCATATGAATTGCTTTATTTAATTCATATTAAATAAAAATCGAAAAATGTTCTTAGTTTTGGGGAATTCATTATTTATCTTTACTCTCTACATAAAAATATTTCTATAATTGTAAAATAGGAAATTGAAATTTCTATTTTTTACAAATTATTTGAGTATATTAAAATTATATTATTGATTATATTAATAGTAGTAAATATGAGGAAAAAAACTTTTTTTCCTAGGAATTTGGTTATTGATACATTTTGAGTTTGTACTTTGTAATATTTTAAGTATTGTGCAAAGATTCTGAAAATTTCATAATAGATAATTCTATTTTTTTGTTCCTTTTTTTATTAACCGAACCCTTTCTTTACAAAAGAGATAAAACAAAACCGACGAATAAGAAACAAAATTCATTAAGAATCAATATATATAGTTGTATGGAGTATACACATCAATCTTCGTGGATTCTACCTTTTATTCTATTTTCAGTTCCTATGTTAATAGGAGTGGGACTTTTACTTTTTCCGACAGCAACAAAAAATCTTCGCCGTATGTGGGCTTTTCCTAGTATTTTTTTGTTAACTATAGTTATGATTTTTTCGATTGATCTGTCTATTCATCAAATCAATAAGAGTTCTATCTATCAATATGTATGGTCTTGGACCATAAATAATGATATTTCTTTAGAGTTTGGGTATTTGATTGATTCACTTACTTCCATTATGTTAATATTAATTACTACTGTTGGCATTCTGGTTCTTATTTATAGTGATAATTATATGTTTCATGATCAAGGATATTTGAGATTTTTTGCTTATATGACTTTTTTTACTATTTCAATGTTGGGCTTAGTTACTAGCTCGAATTTGATACAAATTTATATTTTTTGGGAATTGGTTGGAATGTGCTCTTATTTATTAATAGGTTTTTGGTTCACACGTCCTATTGCAGCAAATGCTTGTCAAAAAGCATTTGTAACTAATCGTGTAGCGGATTTTGGCTTATTATTGGGAATTTTAGGTCTTTATTGGATAACGGGTAGTTTGGAATTTCGGGATTTGTTTCAAATAATCAAAAACTTGATTTATAAAAATGAGATTCATATTTTTTTTGTTACTTTGTGTGCCTTCTTACTATTTTGTGGATCAATCGCTAAATCTGCTCAATTCCCCCTTCATGTATGGTTACCCGATGCTATGGAAGGGCCTACTCCCATTTCTGCTCTTATCCATGCTGCTACTATGGTAGCAGCGGGAATTTTTCTTGTAGCTAGACTTCTTCCTTTTTTCATAGTTCTACCTTCCATAATGAATGGAATAGCTTTGATAGGTATAATAACAGTAGTCTTAGGAGCTACTTTAGCTATTGCTCAAAAAGATATTAAGAAAGATTTGGCCTATTCCACAATGTCTCAATTGGGTTATATGATGTTAGCTCTAGGTATGGGATCTTATCGAGCCGCTTTATTTCATTTAATTACTCATGCTTATTCAAAAGCATTGTTATTTTTAGGATCTGGATCCATTATTTATTCGATGGAAGCTATTGTTGGATATTCGCCAACTAAGAGTCAAAATATGGTCCTTATGGGTGGTTTAACAAAACATGTCCCAATTACAAAAATTACTTTTTTAATAGGTACATTTTCTCTTTGTGGTATCCCACCTTTTGCCTGTTTTTGGTCCAAGGATGAGATTCTTAATGATAGTTGGTTGTATTCACCAATTTTCGCACTAATAGCTTGGTCCACAGCAGGATTAACCGCATTTTATATGTTTCGGATCTATTTACTGGTTTTTGAA